AATCATTATTGATAATCCAAGACCATACATATTGATAGACAGAACTGCTATTTATTTGCTGAATAGACAGATTTATGGAAAAAATCATGACTATACTTAACAATAAAACGCTCTGAAAAGCCCACATACGACGAAGACTTTTTGTTGCCGTCGGAAAAATAAGAAGTCCCAACCCTATTAACATAGGAACTGGAAGTGGAAGAAAAGGTATTATCCACGCATATTGATATGTCTGTTCCATAAAAAAAGTTTTTTTTTCTTAATTAATTGTTTCCGATTCACCGGATCTTAGCTCTTTCGAAAAAGTCAATAAAAAATAAAGATATGCACTAACTTATTTAATAATTTAATATATATTTATATTAGTATTTATTCTGAGTCTTTTCAAAATTGTTCAAATATGCAAAACAAGAAGTTACAATTGGTCAAATGATATAACCAAGTGACATATAAAAACAAATACTTATAATAGGAAAGTAGGAAAATACAAAATATTATTAATATTCATAGAGCAAGTATAAAATTTTAGGCTAAAAAGAGTACTTGATGCTAATATGAATTAGAGGATTAACTAAGGTCGTTGGTCTAATGAAATAAAACCTTTTAATTTTAGTTAGTTTATTTAAACTCATTAACTAATTCATTATGGGATTTATTGTTTTCCATTTCAATCAAAACAATTTATTAGGAATATTTGGAAAGTTTATAAGATTATAGCTCTAAAATGAACTTTTTATCGAGCAAGGATAAAAAATGACTGAGATCCTTTTTTATCAAACTACATACCCTTTAACAGATTTTTTACTAGTCTCATTCGAGTTTTAAAGTTTAGGTGTATTTTTTTTTCAAGTTTTACTAAAAAAAGATTCAATTTATTAGGCAAAAGTTTACAAGGTATTTTATTACATGTAAATAAAATATAGAATGACTAAAATAAAGGTATTTTAGGTTCTTTATTTCTTTTGATTTCTATCCCATAGCAGATGAGATATAAACAACGAGAACTAAGAGTTCAAAACCAAAAATTTTTGGTTTTACGGAATCAAAATTTTGTTATTTCGAGTCATTTTTTATTTTCACGGATCTTTGACGTATCTAGATTTCTATGAAGAGAATCTTTTAGAAAAAAAATCGATAATGAATATAAGATAAGAAATAATAATTCGTTTTGAACAATAGATGTCTTTCACATCCAACTATAACAATGACTAACTTCTTCTTTTTTAAATGGCAGTTCCAAAAAAACGTACTTCGATATCAAAAAAGCGTATTCGTAAAAATATTTGGAAAAGGAAAGGATATTGGGCGGCATTAAAAGCTTTGTCATTAGGGAAATCTCTTTCTACCGGGAATTCAAAAAGTTTTTTTGTACGACAAACAAATAAGTCCTAAAATATTGGAATAATTTGGAATGGATTTGACTAAAAAAATTGGATCAGTAATTAATATCTCAGTAATTTGTTAATTTAATATTAAAGTTAATATAAAATTAACAATTGGCAGTTCCTATTGTAATCAATATGAAATAGACTCTTAATCTTATAAAAAGAAGAAGTATTCTTAAAAATAAAAAAATAAATATATATAAGATTTTTTATTTGATTTTTTTAGTATATTTTCATTCAGATTTTGGTGGTGGGGAGTCTTCTTTTCCCCATCGACCTTTAAAAGAATAAATAATGAAAAAATTTTATATTTATCAGGAAGGGCAGATAGAATATTTTTAGTTCAAATTAATTAATTGTTCAAACTAATCCATTCCGTGTTAAAGATTTTTGGATAACTTTCTGACTTCTTAATTTATTATATATACTATATTTAATGTATTTTCCATATCTATCCAATTTTCAGCCCAATGAATAATCAATGAATAATCAATAAAAGAACTTAATTGTTGAGATATTATTATATGTACAAGTGGCAATTTGGAGTAATCCAAAATAGACATATTTTAGATTCATTGATAAAATTTAGTTTGTGTTTCAAATTGAATTTATTAAATCAGATAAACCAGAAATAATGACAATAAAAAAAAAGTTTTTTAGTCTATCGAAGAATTCTATCGTTGCAAGAGTCGTATTTTAGAATCGGCTAAACTACGTCAAAGCCCTAAAACCAGACACCTTAAAGAAACTACTGAACCTTTAAATTGACTTTTTTGAACTCTTTTTTTTTTATATCTTTACTAAAAAAAACTTATTTGAGTGAATTGACTTGTTCAATCTCGACGATTGAATATAAATAGGTTATTATGAGTTCGAGCAAGCCGCTATGGTGAAATCGGTAGACACGCTGCTCTTAGGAAGCAGTGCTAGAGCATCTCGGTTCGAGTCCGAGTGGCGGCATGCCATCTTCTAAAAGATATCAAATAGATCCTATAATAAAATTAAATTAAATTCCCAATTTCTATTTCTTAATTAATACGGGGGGATCCCCCGTTTTTTCATTTTTATGATATTTTCAACTTTAGAGCATATATTAACTCATATTTCCTTTTCTA